TAATGGGGAGGGGTTAGTGTGTTGACAGGAGAATGATGAGGGTGGATAGGGCGAAGGTTCCTAGGTAGGTTTTGAGTAGTCCGGTGTGTAAGGGAGTTGAGGTTTTGACTGCTGCGAGTTGGAGGCTAGCGAGTCCTTCAGGGCCTATTTTTTTGTATCAGGATAGGTCGATTAGGTGGGAGGCAATTTTTTGTCCGCTGTTTAGGAGGGTTAGGGAGCTGAGGCGATGTGTTAGGGGGTTGAAGTATCCTAGTATGGAGGAGAAGTTTAGGTACGGGGTTTGTTTTGGTTTGGTTAGGGTGTGTGTGATGGTTGATAGTTCTAGGGCTAAAATAATGCCTAGGATTGTGACAATGATAGCGGCGGTTTTTGTGAGGGTAGGCATGGTTAGTGGGGGGGTTTTTGTGGGGGTGATGTAGGATGTGATGAGTAGACCTGCTGTGATGCTTCCTAGGGCGAGGCGGGTGATTGGGTTGATGAGTGTAGGGGTGTTTTCATTTATAGGTGTGATTGTGGATGTTCGTGGGGATCCTGTTTGGACTAGTAGAGTCATGCGCAGGCTGTATGCTGCGGTGAATGATGTTGCTAGGAGTGTTAGGAGTAAGGCTCAGGCGTTTAGGTAGGATGTGTTTAGGTTTTCGATGATTGGGTCTTTTGAGTAGAACCCTGCTAGGAATGGCGTTCCTATTAGGGCGAGGTTTCCGATGGTTAGACAGGTGGTGGTTGTTGGGAGTATTTTTTGTAGGCCTCCTATTTTGCGGATGTCTTGTTCTCCGTTGAGGGCGTGGATGATTGATCCTGAGCAGAGGAATAGCATGGCTTTAAAGAAGGCGTGGGTTGAGATGTGTAGGAAGGCTAGTTGTGGGAGGTTTAGTCCGATGGTGACTATTATTAATCCGAGTTGGCTGGATGTGGAAAAGGCGATGATTTTTTTGATGTCGTTTTGTGTTAGAGCACAGGTAGCGGCGAATAGTGTTGATAATGCTCCTAGGCAGAGGCATAGGGTGAGGGCGGTTTGGTTGGTAGAGAGTAGGGGGTGGGTGCGGATTAGTAGAAAAATTCCGGCTACTACTATAGTGCTGGAGTGGAGTAGGGCGGAGACTGGGGTCGGACCTTCTATGGCAGCGGGYAATCATGGATGGAGACCAAATTGGGCAGATTTTCCTGTGGCTGCTAGGATGAGGCCTAGTAGTGGGAGGGTTGGGATTTGGCTGGGAGTGGCGGCTTGTTGGATTTCTCAAGTATTTATTGCTGAGGCTAGGTATGCTATGCTTAGGATAAGGCCAATATCTCCGATTCGGTTGTATAGGATGGCTTGTAGGGCAGCAGTGTTGGCTTCTGCACGGCCTTGTCATCAGCCGATTAGTAGGAAGGATATGATTCCAACTCCTTCTCAGCCGATGAATAGGAGGAATAAGTTGTTGGCAATTGTTAGGGTTAGTATGGCGATTAGGAATATTAGGAGGAAGAAGAAGAATTTTGTGGTGTATGGTTCTGATGCTATGTATCATGAGGTGAATTGGAGGGTGGATCATGTCACGAACAGTGCAATGGGGAAAAATATTATAGAGTATTGGTCGATTTTGAAGCTAAGTGGGATTTTAAAGTTTGTGATGAATTTTCATTCTCAGTGGGAGATGATGCTTTCTGACCCTGAGTATATGAATAGTGATGTTGGGATGAGGCTGATTAGGAAGGCGGTTTTAATGGTATGTGTAATGGTAGTTGGGGAGGGTAGGAGGGGGGTTGGGAGTAAGAGAAGGAGGATTGGTGTTAGGATAATGAATAGTGTGAGGAGTATGGATGTGTTTAGGAGTAGTGTCGTTTCCATTACTTTTACTTGGATTTGCACCAAGATTAATGGCTCCTAAGACCAGTGGATTACTGTTATCCTTTAAAAGTTAAGGGGACTGAGATTTTAGGCTCAGATGCAGGAATTAGCAGTTCTTGCTGGTTGAAACTTCCCCTCGGCAAGTAAGAAGGGTCTAACTTCTATTTTTAGAATCACAGTCTAATGTTTGGGTTAAAACTATACTTGCATAAGGGCATTCCTGAGATTATTTCTGGTTTGAGGATTAGGAGTAGGAGGGGGGCAATGTGAAGGGTCATTAGGAGGTGTTCTCGTGTGCTTGAGTTTTGTATGGAGGTGATGTGGGTTGGTAGTGTACCTCGCTGGGTTGTCAGTAGTATGGATAAAGTGTAGGAGGCGGTTAGTAGGGTTGTAGTTCCTGTTAGGATGATGGTGAGGGTAGATCAGTTGAATAGTGAAATTATAATGGTTAGTTCTGCTATCAGGTTTGTAGTTGGTGGGAGAGCTATGTTTGTGAGGTTTGCTAAAAGTCACCAAGTAGCTATAAGTGGTAGGAGAGGTTGTAGGCCTCGTGTTAGGAGGAGGATTCGGCTGTGAGTGCGCTCATATGTTGTGTTTGCTAGGCAGAATAGTACTGAGGAGGTAAGGCCATGTGAGATTATTAGGAGTATTGCTCCTGAGAATGATCAGTGGGTTTGTAGGATGCATGCGGCGATGACTAGTCCTATGTGGCTTACGGAGGAGTAGGCGATGAGAGATTTTAGGTCAGTTTGGCGTAGGCAGATTGAGCTAGTTATTAATGCCCCCCAGAGGGCTAGTGTTAGGAATGGGTAGTGTAAGTGTGGGGAAAGGGGGCCGGTTAAGAGGGTTAGGCGTATGATGCCATAGCCTCCTAATTTTAAGAGCAGGGCTGCAAGTAGTATGGACCCTGCGATTGGGGCCTCTACGTGGGCTTTGGGTAGTCATAGGTGGAGGCCATAGAGAGGGGCTTTTACTATGAATGCCATTAGTATAGCTAGGCTTAGTAAGAGGTCGGTTCATGAGTTGGTGAGTACTGGGTGGAATAGTTTGAGTATTGTGAAGTGTAGAGTGCCGGTGTGTGTGTGTAGGTATAGAATGGCTACTAGTAGGGGTAGTGAGCTGATGAGGGTGTAGAATAGTAGGTAGATGCCTGCGCTTAGACGTTCTGGTTGGTTTCCTCAGCGTGTGATTAGGATTAGGGTGGGAATTAGGGTTGCTTCGAATGTGATATAGAATAGTATTAATTCAGTGGCTGAGAATGCTAGGAGAAGGAGGGGTTGGATTGTAATTAAGGTTGTGATGAAGACTCGTTTTCGGGCTGGTGGCTCTTGTTGTAAGTGGTTTTGGCTTGCTAGGATTATAAGGGGGAGTAATCAGCAAGATAGTACTAGTAGGGGGGATGAGATTTGGTCGATGTTTGTTCATTGGGTGAGGTTTTTATGGGGGTAGTATGTGGGAAGTAGTCAGTGAATGCTGATGGTAGCGATTAGGAGGCTGTGAGTGGTGATATTTGTTCATAAAAGGTTTTGAGGAGATAGTATAGCAGTGGGGAGTAGTATGATTGTTGGGAGGAGAATTTTTAGCATTGTAAGAGGTTTAGATTATGTAGGTGGTCGGATCCGTGAGTTCGTGTGGAGGCGACTAGTATGGCTAGGCCGGTTCCTGCTTCGCAGGCTGAGAATGCTAGTATGAATACTGGAGCTAAGGTGGTGGATGGTGTTTGAGTTTCGATTGGTCAGGTTGATAGGGCAATATATATTGAGAGTATTATGCTTTCTAAGCATAGTAAGGCAGAGACTAGGTGAGTTCGGTGAAAGGCTAGTCCTAGGCAACTTAGGGTGAAGGCAGAGTAGAAACTTAGATGTAAGAGCGACATGGAGAGAGGCATAGGGTCGATCTATGGTTTGTTGAGTCGAAATCAACTGTCTTAGTTAGACTACCTTTCTGAATTTATTCGGCTCATTCTAAGGCTCCTTGAATTCATTCATAAATTAGTCCTAGTGTGAGGAGGTAGATTATGATGAAGGCTCAGGTTAGGGTGGTAGTGGGTGATTGGAGTTGGATGGCTCATGGTAGTGGTAGTAAGAGTGCAATTTCTAGGTCAAATAGTAAGAATAGGATAGCTACGAGAAAGAATCGGATTGAGAATGGTAGTCGGGCGGATCCTAGGGGGTCGAAGCCACATTCGTATGGTGAGAGTTTTTCTGAGTCAGGGTTTATTTGTGCGAGTCAGAGGTTTAATGTGATTAGGATAATGCTTAGGGTGAGAGATAGTATGAGTATAAAGGTGATTGTATTAATTGCTCTTCTCTGGGGTTGCACCAGATTTTATGGATTGGAAGTCAATTGTAATTAGTATACTAGAAGAGCAGGATCCTCATCAGTAGATGGTTATGTAGAGGAATAGTCAGATAACGTCTACGAAGTGTCAGTATCAGGCGGCTGCTTCGAATCCGAAGTGGTGGGTGGATGTAAAGTGGAAGTTAATTAGGCGTAGTAGGCAGACAAATAGGAATGAGGATCCGATGATTACATGTAGTCCGTGGAAGCCTGTGGCGACGAAGAAGGTTGAACCGTATACACCGTCGGCAATTGAGAAGGGTGCATCATAATATTCTGTTGCTTGTAGTACTGTAAAATAGAATCCTAGGAGAATGGTTGTAGTAAGAGCATGGATTGCTTGTTTTCGGTTGCTTTCTATGATGCTGTGGTGTGCCCATGTTACGGTAACACCTGAGGCAAGGAGGATTGCTGTGTTTAGTAGGGGGACTTCTAGGGGGTTGAGGGGATTGATTCCTGTTGGGGGTCATTGTCCGCCTAGTTCTGGAGTTGGGGCTAGGCTAGAGTGGAAGAATGCCCAAAAGAAGCCTAGGAAGAAGAATGCTTCGGATGTGATGAATAGGATTATTCCGTATCGAAGGCCTTTTTGGACGGTAGGAGTGTGATGGCCTTGGAATGTGCTTTCTCGTACAATGTCTCGCCATCATTGTAGTATTACTAGGAGTATGGAGAGGATACCTATGAATAGTAGTTGGGAGGAGTTGTAGTGAAATCATATGATAAGTCCGGAGGTGGTGAGTAGGGCAGCTGCTGCGCCAAAGATGGGTCAGGGGCTAGGGTCTACTATGTGGTAGGAGTGTGCTTGGTGTGCCATTAGATGTTTTCTTGTAGATATAGACTTAGGAGTAGGACGAAGACGTAAGCTTGGATTATGGCTACTGCAATTTCTAGGATAGTTAGTAGTAGTAGGATTAATGAGGTTAAGACAGATACTGTTGGAAGGATTGGGAGTAGGGTGATAGTGGCAGTGGAGATGAGTTGGATTAGTAGATGGCCTGCTGTTAGATTTGCTGTGAGACGGACTCCTAGGGCTAGTGGACGGATGAGTAGGCTGGTGGTTTCGATTAGGATTAGGGCTGGAACTAGTGGTGTTGGGGTTCCTTCCGGCAGGAGGTGGCCTAGGGATATTGTGGGTTGATTGCGCAGGCCTATGAGGAGTGTAGCTAGTCAGAGGGGGAAGGCGAGGGCTATATTTATTGATAGTTGTGTGGTGGGAGTGAATGTATATGGTAGTAGTCCTAGGAGGTTGATTGTAAGTAGTAGTATTATTAGTGATGTTAGGACTAGGGCTCATTTATGTCCTTCTTTATTTAGGGGTGATATTAGTTGTTTTGTAGTTAGGTGAGTAAGTCATAATTGGAGGGTGGATAGGCGGTTGGTAATTCAGCGGTTAGTGGGGGAGGGGAATAATAGGGTGGGGAATGTTATTGCGATTAGGATGAGTGGGATACCTAGGAGTTGAGGGCTTGTGAATTGGTCGAAGAAGCTTAGGTTCATGGTCAGTTTCAGGAGGAGGTGGGAGTAGGTGAGGTGAGTTTATTGGAGGGGGCGTTAGTAGAAGTGAAGGAAAGGGTTTTGGGTTGAATGATTAGTGTGAAGGTTAGTCATGATAATAATATGATGGGGAATCATGGATTTGGATTGAGTTGTGGCATATCATTAAGGAGGGATGAGAGGTCCTCTTTCTCTAGCTTAAAAGGCTAGTGCTGTTGCATAGCTTCTTAATGATTAGGAAGATATGACTGTGGATCAGTGTTCGAAGTGGGTTAGGGGGGTAGACTCTACTACGATTGGTATGTAGCTGTGGTTAGCTCCGCAGATTTCTGAGCACTGGCCGTAAAAGATTCCGGGGCGGGTGGTAATGAATGACGTTTGATTTAGTCGTCCGGGGATTGCATCAGTTTTTACGCCTAGTGCGGGGACTGTTCAAGCGTGGAGTACATCGTTGGCAGTAACGATAATGCGGACAGGTGATTCTATTGGGATGACTATGCGGTGATCAACTTCTAGTAGTCGGAAGTGCCCTAGTGGTAGATCTGTTGTTGGTGTTATGTAGGAGTCGAATGTTAGGTCTTTGAAGTCTGTGTACTCGTAAGTTCAATATCATTGATGGCCAATGGCTTTTAGTGTGAGGTCTGGTTCGTTGATTTCGTCTATTATGTAGAGGATTTGTAGGGATGGGAGGGCTAGTATAATTAGTACGATTGCTGGTAGGATTGTTCAGATTAGTTCAATTTCTTGGGCATCAACGGTGTTTGAGGATAGGTTTTCTATTAGTATTAGTGCTAGGAGGTATAGGACTAGGCTGCAGATTGCTAGTGCAACTATTAGGGCGTGGTCGTGGAATTCGATGAGTTCTTCTATGATAGGGGATGAGGCGTCTTGGAAGCCGAATTGTGAGTGGTTGGCCATGGTGAGGTGTACAGGGTTTCACCTGTAATTTAGTCTTGACAAGACTACGCAATTGTTTTACTAACATCTCATGGGAGAAAGAAGCATAGATGGTTAGATGCGGCTGGCTTGAAACCAGTGTACGGGGGTTCGATTCCTTCCTTTCTTGTACTTGGACAAAAGCTGGTTGTTCGAAGGTGTGGTATGGGGGTGGGCAGCCGTGGATTCATTCAACGTTGGTTGTGGTTAGTTCTGGTTGTAGGACTTTTCGTTTTGAGGCGAAGGCTTCTCAGATAATGAATATTAGTATAATTACGGCTACTATTGAGATTAATGAGCCGATGGAGGATATGGTGTTTCATAGGGTGTAGGCGTCTGGGTAATCTGAGTATCGTCGAGGTATTCCGGCGAGGCCTAGGAAGTGCTGTGGGAAGAAGGTCAGGTTTACTCCTGTAAACATGACTCCAAAGTGTGCTTTGGATCATGTGGGGTGGAGGGTAAATCCTGTTAGTAGGGGGAATCAGTGGGTGAATCCTGCTAGGATGGCGAAGACAGCTCCTATTGAGAGTACATAGTGGAAGTGGGCAACTACGTAGTATGTGTCGTGTAGGGCAATGTCTAATGAGGAGTTTGCTAGGACAATTCCTGTCAAACCTCCAATAGTGAATAGGAAGATGAAGCCTAGGGCTCATAATATTGGAGGGTCTCATTTAATGGTTCCTCCGTGGAGTGTTGCTAGTCAGCTGAAGACTTTAATGCCGGTTGGGATGGCAATAATTATAGTAGCGGATGTGAAGTATGCTCGGGTGTCTACGTCTATTCCTACTGTAAATATATGGTGAGCTCATACGATGAAACCTAGGAATCCGATTGATAGTATAGCTCATACTATTCCTATATAACCGAAAGGTTCTTTTTTACCTGCATAGTATGTTACTACGTGAGAAATAATTCCAAAACCTGGTAGAATTAGGATGTAGACTTCTGGGTGGCCGAAGAATCAGAAGAGATGTTGATATAGGATGGGGTCGCCTCCACCGGCAGGGTCGAAGAATGTTGTGTTGAGGTTTCGATCTGTTAGTAGTATGGTAATGCCGGCAGCTAGGACTGGAAGTGAGAGCAGTAGTAGGACGGCGGTAATGAGGACTGATCATACGAATAGGGGAGTTTGGTATTGGGAAAGGGCTGGGGGTTTTATGTTAATGGCGGTTGTAATGAAGTTAATTGCTCCTAGAATGGATGAGACTCCAGCTAGATGTAGGGAGAAGATGGCTAGGTCTACTGAGGCTCCGGCATGGGCTATGTTGCCAGCTAATGGAGGGTAAACAGTTCATCCAGTTCCGGCTCCTGCTTCTACGGTTGAGGAGGCTAGTAAGAGGAGGAAAGATGGGGGGAGTAGTCAGAAGCTTATGTTGTTTATGCGTGGGAAGGCTATGTCGGGGGCGCCAATTATGAGCGGAACAAGTCAGTTTCCGAAGCCTCCAATTATGATCGGTATAACTATGAAGAAGATTATTACGAAGGCATGTGCGGTGACGATTACATTGTAGATTTGGTCGTCGCCTAGTAGTGTACCTGGTTGACCGAGTTCTGCGCGGATGAGGAGGCTGAGGGCAGTGCCTACTATGCCGGCTCAAGCGCCAAAGATTAAATATAGGGTACCGATGTCTTTGTGGTTGGTTGAGAATATTCATCGATTAATCAATGTCACAGGTAAGATGGCTGAGTGTTTAAGCGTTAGGCTGTAGTCCTTTTTACAGGGGTTTGATTCCTCTTCTTATCGATCCTGTAGTGAAGTTCATATTGAGTTGCAAGCTCATTGATGCGCATTAAAGATGTGCCGGGGTCTGTTAGGTAGAAGCTCGCTGGTTGGGGCACCTAGCTGTTAACTAGGGTTTTATGGGATCAAGGCCCATCTACCTAGAGATAAGGCTCTAGCTTAGTTAAAGTGTCTGAGTTGCATTCAGGAGATGCAGGGTAGTATCCTGCGGGTCTTAACAGAAACTAAGAGGGTTTAACTCTTGTTTAAGGCTTTGAAGGCCTTCGGTTTGGTAATTATCCTAAGTTTCTAGATGGTAGTTAGGATTAGAGGGGATAGTGGTAGGGTTAGTGTGGATAGGATAGTGAAGATGGCAGTTGTAATGTTTGTTGTTTTGGTGAAGTGCCAGTGTTTTATATGGTTTGTGGAGTTAGGGGGTAATGTGATTGTTGAGTGATATGCGAGGCGGAGGTAGAAGAATAATCCTAGGAGGGAGAGGATGGCTAGAGTCGTAGCTGTTGTGGTTATTTCTTGTTTGGTTAGTTCTTGAATGATTAGCCATTTGGGTAGGAAGCCTGTAAGTGGGGGGAGTCCTGCCAGGGAGAGTAGGGCTAACATGAAGGTTGCATTTAGTGTGGGGGATTTTGTTCATGAGGTCATTAGTGTTGTTATTTTTAGGGCTTTGGTTGAGTTGAGGGTGAGGAATACGGCGGTAGTTATTACGGTATACAGGTAGAAGGTTAGCAGGGCGAGTTTAGGGTTGTAGATGATTACTATAGCTATTCATCCTAGGTGTGCGATGGATGAGAAGGCTAGGACTTTTCGGAGTTGTGTCTGATTTAGACCTATCCAGCCTCCGAGAGCTACGGAGGCAATGGCTAGAATGGTTAGTAGTGTTGGGTCAAGTGAGTGGGAGGTTATGAGGAGTAGGGTAGTTGGGGGGAATTTTATTATTGTGGAGAGGAGTAGGGCAGTGGTTAGAGGTGAGCCTTGTAGTACTTCTGGGAATCAGAAATGGAAGGGGACTAGTCCGAGTTTTATTGCAATTGCTACTGTTAGTAGTATTGATGAGGTAGGGTGAGTTAGTTGGGTGATATCTCACTGGCCTGTAAATCATGCGTTTGTTATGCTTGAGAATAGGAGGAGTGTGGAGGCTGTTGCTTGTACTAGGAAGTATTTGATTGTTGCTTCAGTGGCTCGGGGATGGTGCGATTTTGAGATGAATGGAATGATGGCAAGAGTGTTAAGTTCCAGTCCAGCTCAGGCTATCATTCAATGGGTGCTTGAGATTGTGATGGTTGTTCCTAGAGTTAGGCTTAGGGAGGAGATTAGTTTTGTGTGGGGGTTCATTAGCAGAGGAGGGAGTTAAACCATCATTTTCGGGGTATGGGCCCGATAGCTTTGTTAGCTGACCCTGCTAGAAAATAATATAGAGGAAGTATGGAGGGGTTTGATCTCTTCTGTGTAGGTTCGATTCCTACTTTTCTAAGGTTTTAGTAGGATATTAGGAAATGAGAGGGTTAGTGTACCTCTATGTTCACTTTATCATAGTGACCCTTTACATTCAGGCACATTTCCTTAAGCAGGGGGGTATCCTGCATAAGAGATTGGTATGCTAATGTGTCAGAGGCATAATGATAGTGTTAGGGGTAGGAAGTTTTTTCAAAGGAGGTGTATAAGTTGGTCATAGCGGAAGCGTGGATAGGAAGCGCGGATTCATAAGAATCCGGAAGATAATAGTAGGATTTTTGTTGCGAGAGTTATTGTGAATAGTTGTGGGGGTAGGTTTAGTGAGCTAGGGTTTAGGAATAGAATTGCGGTTAGTGTGTTTATTAATATAATGTTTGCATATTCAGCTAGGAAGAACAGGGCAAATGGCCCTGCAGCATATTCTACGTTAAAGCCCGAGACTAGTTCGGATTCTCCTTCTGTAAGATCGAATGGGGCTCGGTTTGTTTCGGCTAGGGTAGAAATGTATCATATTATTGTAAGGGGTCAGGAAGAGAAGATAAGGTAAAGAGGTTCTTGGGTGATGGTGAGTGTGTGTAGGGTATAGTTGCCACTTAGGAGGATTACAGATAAGAGAATAATGGCTAGTGTGACTTCATATGAAATGGTCTGTGCTACTGCTCGGAGGGCTCCGATTAGTGCGTATTTTGAGTTTGAGGCTCATCCAGACCATAGGATTGAGTATACTGCTAGGCTTGACATGGCTAGGAGGAAAAGTAGGCCGAGATTTAGGTCGGCAAGGGAGAATGGGAGAGGGAGGGGGATTCAAATAGTCAGCGCCAGGAGGAGGGCTAGTATAGGGGTTATAGTGAAGAGGAGGGGGGAGGAGGTGGATGGGCGAATGGGTTCCTTGATAAATAATTTTACGCCATCGGCTACGGGTTGTAATAGTCCGAAGGGTCCTACGATGTTTGGGCCTTTTCGAGCTTGTATGTAACTTAAGATTTTTCGTTCTACTAGTGTGAGAAATGCTACGGCGATTAGAATTGGGATTACGTAGGACAGGGTTATGGTGAGGTAAGTTAAAGCATGAAGTTGGATCATTGTTGTGGGGCTAGGGAGAGGATTTGAACCTCTGGGTAAAGGGTTTAAGCCTTTTGCATTTGCCGGGCTCTGCCACGCTAGCGGCCCTTCTCTTGGGCTTTGGGGCTGTGTGGGGTTCCTTTTATAATTTAGTTGGGGTCATTATTTGGGAAGAAGGCGTACTTGTAGTATTGGCCTTACTTTTCCGGTCCTTTCGTACTAGGAAAAGTGCAGCATAGATAGAAACCGACCTGGATTGCTCCGGTCTGAACTCAGATCACGTAGGACTGTTAATCGTTGAACAAACGAACCCTTAATAGCGGCTGCACCATTAGGATGTCCTGATCCAACATCGAGGTCGTAAGCCTCTCCGTCGATAGGGGCTCTTAGGAGAGATTGCGCTGTTATCCCTGGGGTAGCTTGGTCCATTGATCAATTTTTATTGGATCTGGTCACTGTTAGTACTTTGAGAGGTTGTTCTTAGTTAAGAGGAGTGGTCTTATTTTTGGAGGCTTTTTTCTTCTCCAAGGTCGCCCCAACCAAAAAATGTGAGCCAGTACTTGGATTTATAATTGTAGACCTGGTAGGTTGGTGTTTATGCATGGTGGCTGCTGGTTTTTAAGTTCCACAGGGTCTTCTCGTCTTATGTGTTCATTCCTGCTTTTGCACAGGAAGATCAATTTCACTGACTATCTGTGAGAGACAGTTAAGGCCTCGTTTCGCCATTCATACAAGTCCCGATTTATGGGACAATTGATTGCGCTACCTTCGCACGGTTAGGATACCGCGGCCGTTAAACTAAAGTCACTGGGCAGGCATCACCTTCAATACTGGGCTTGCTGAAGGCTATGTTTTTGGTAAACAGTCGGGTCTTGGGTTTGCCTAGTTCCTTTTACAGATTTTAGTCTTTCTAATGAGCGCTCCTGGGTTGGGTTAACAGGGTGATTTTAATGTGCAGGCTTGTTAGGGTTGTGGTATTAATTAGGTGCTGTTAATAATGTAGTGATGTAAGTTTGCGCTTTAGAGGAAATACTCCTAATTACTCATTCTAGCATTGGTTCTCCTATTGTAATAGGTTAGCCCGTTAGTGTAGAGGGAATCATGTTATTTTTATATTTTTAGGGAGAGAGCTTTGACGCACTCTTTGCTGGTGGCTGCTTAAGGGCCTACAGGTTAGGAAAGTGGTAGTATATATCCGCTGCAGGAGATTGTACTCTTTTTCAAGGGAGCTGTACCTCCCTTGAATTACTCTTAATTCGTTACGTGGAGGTTGGTTTAAAGTCCTTGGGGAATAATTAAGGATGAACTTAAATTCATTTCACAGGCAACCAGCTATCACCCAGCTCGATTGGCTTTTCACCTCTACTAGTAGGTCATCCCACTCTTTTGCAACAGAGACGGGTTCGCTCAGGTGTAGCTGCCTACAAGTAGCTCGCTTGGGTTTCGGGAAGGCAAGCTTTAATTCGTTTTGCTTGGTTGTTCTTGCTAGACCATGATGCAAGAGGTACAAGGGTTTATCTTTGCTGTCTATTGCTTAAATTTTCATTGTTATTTCATCTTTCCCTTACGGTACGGGTCTCTAATGCGCCGTTAGGAAACTTTTCTATCGCCTATACTAAGTTAGGAGAATGTTTTAGTTTGTGGATGAAGGCAGGTTCTGGTTGTTATTTGATGTTGTGGTTGGGCTAGAGTTTAGCTTCAGGACGACCTGGGAGGTGGTAGGTATCTTTCAGGCGTAAGCTGAATGCTTTGTGTTATAGCTACGTCCTGGTATGCTAAGTGCACCTTCCGGTACACTTACCTTGTTACGACTTACCTCATCTTTGGCAGTATAGGCTATTAGTTATGGGGTTTATGGCCTACGAGGAGGGTGACGGGCGGTATGTACGTGCCTCAGGGCCAGCTTAAATAGGGCTTTATTATCCCATTTTACTGCTAAATCCGCCTTCCGGAGGCTATTTCATGCCTTCTTTCGTATAGATTTTCTATCTTAGAAAATGTAGCCCATTTCTTCCACTCCGTAGGCTATACCTTGACCTGTCTTTTTAGCGGGTGAGGCTATTGGGCCCACTGTTGAGCTCTCAGAGGAGGTGGGCTGGCGACGGCGGTATGTAGGCTGCTTGGGCGAGGGGTGGTTGGGTGTAGCGTGGATTATCGATTATAGAACAGGCTCCTCTAGGTGGGTTTGGGGCACCGCCAAGTCCTTAGAGTTTTAAGCGTTTGTGCTCGTAGTTCTCGGGCGGATACTTTTGTAAAGTAAGTATCAAGATTTAGGGCCAGGCATAGTGGGGTATCTAATCCCAGTTTGAGCCCTGGCTTTCGCGGGGGTTAGTTGATCGGGAGGGTTAGGATCATTTTAAGGGTAGATTTAGACGCATCTTGGGCGTATGACAGCTTAGTTGCGATTTAATCCTAATTATTTAGATAGGTAAGAACCCGCTCTTTACGCCGTGTGCTGTTAGCTTGGGTTTCTTGTATGACCGCGGTGGCTGGCACAAGATTTACCAACCCTGGGTGAGTGCTATAGCTAAGTCAAGTTTACACTCATTGCTTAATGTTAATTACTGCTGAGTACCCGTGGGGGTGTGGCTAAGCAAGGCGTCTTGGGCTACATTGAGTAAGTGTGCCTGATGCCTGCTCCTGTCATCTTGGTAAGAAATTAAGGGCATTTACACTGGGGCGCGGATACTTGCATGTATATGTTTAGCACTAGTTAACAGCAAGGTTAGGACTAAGTCTTTTGTCCGTGGGCTGTATAATGGCCATCTTGGCATCTTCAGTGCCATGCTTTGTTATAAGCTACTGGGACCTGTGTCTATTTATTTTTTGGTTTTGATTTAAGGCTGTCGTGAATGTGAATTATTTATTTTTTGGTTTTGATTTAAGGCTGTCGTGAATGTGAATTATTTATTTTTTGGTTTTGATTTAAGGCTGTCGTGAATGTGAATTATTTATTTTTTGGTTTTGATTTAAGGCTGTCGTGAATGTGAATTATTTATTTTTTGGTTTTGATTTAAGGCTGTCGTGAATGTGAATTATTTATTTTTTGGTTTTGATTTAAGGCTGTCGTGAATGTGAATTATTTATTTTTTGGTTTTGATTTAAGGCTGTCGTGAATGTGAATTATTTATTTTTTGGTTTTGATTTAAGGCTGTCGTGAATGTGAATTATTTATTTTTTGGTTTTGATTTAAGGCTGTCGTGAATGTGAATTATTTATTTTTTGGTTTTGATTTAAGGCTGTTGTAGGATTTGTGCGGTTAATTGTAATTGAGGGGAAGGTAGTGGATGTAATGTTTTATGTGTTTATGCAATGGGGGCTCTTTTGATATTTATGTGTAGGTAATGAAATGTTGTTTAGGGTTGTTAATGGAATTCTAGTGCTTTGTTGTGCAGTAATATGGGAAGGTGTAAATAGGATATAGAGAGGTATGGTTTATGTTATTGGTTGTAGAGAAGTTTATGTTGTTGGGGTGGTGGGGTAGTTTTGTGGATGTAGTATGTGTTGGAGGGGTTGTGGGTGTGTGGTTGTTTTAGTAGAGGAAGTCTTGTTAGGTTTCTGTAGTTGAAGTTTACAACGGCGATTTTTCAGGTCGTAGGTTTTGGATAAAGGCCAAGCAGAAATTGTAATGGCATATTTTGTCCTTCTTTTGGGGGTAGGGTTTGTTTTAGGGGGGTTGGCAGTAGCGTCTAATCCTTCACCTTATTATGGGGTGGTTGGGTTGGTGTTGGGGTCTGTTATAGGGTGTGGGTGGTTAGTGAGTTTGGGGGTGCCGTTTGTGGCTTTGGTGTTGTTTATGGTGTATTTGGGTGGGATGTTGGTGGTTTTTGTCTACTCAGTATGTATGGCAGCAGATCCTTTTCCTGAGTCTTGGGGAGATTGGCGGGTTTTGGGGTACGGGGTGGGAATAGTTTTGGTGTTGGTTGTGGGGGTGGTTGTTGGTGGGGTTGAATGTTGGAAGATGGGGGTGGTTACTGTTGATAGTGAGGGTATTTTTGTAGGACGGCTAGATTTTAGTGGTATTGCTGTATTTTATTCGTGTGGCGCAGGTATGTTTTTGGTAGCAGGGTGGGGTTTGTTGCTGACATTATTTGTTGTGTTAGAACTTGTGCGAGGGTTATCCTGTGGGGCGATTCGGGCAGTTTAGGGTGTCAGAGAATAGTTTAATGGAAAATGCCAGCTTTGGGAGTTGGTGATAGAGGTTTAAGTCCTCTTTTTCTGAGGTTTATGTGTGGGCGTGGAGAGAATGGTTTTGGGGGGTTGACTTGTGAGGGAAGTGGTGGGTGAGAGGTAAGGTGGTGAGTGGGGAAGGTTTGACTTGGTGTGGTCTTGGGGTTTTGGAATTTAGAGGTGTGTGGGAGAGGTAAATGGGTGATGGGTAATGTTTAATGAGGTTGGTGTTTTTAGCGTCTAGAGTGATGTGGAAAAGGAATAAATAATGGATGATGAAGTTCTGTTATTAATGAGATTTCAGTACTTTTGGTGTCTGAATGATGTAAAAAAATAAATAATAAATGATAAGATTTTGTTATTAATGAGATTTCAGTGCTTTTGACATCAGGGTGATGTGAAGAAAGAATAAATAATGAATGGTGAAATTTCGTTGTTAATGAGATTTCAGTGCTTTTGGCATCCAAGTGATGTGAAAAAGAATAAATAATGAATGATGAAATTTCGTTGTTAATGAGATTTCAGTGCTTTTGGCATCCAAGTGATGTGAAAAAAGAATAAATAATGAATGATGAAATTTCGTTGTTAATGAGATTTCAGTGCTTTTGGCATCCAAGTGATGTGAAAAAAGAATAAATAATGAATGATGAAATTTCGTTATTAATGAGATTTCAGTGCTTTTGACATCCAAGTGATGTGAAAAAGAATAAATAATGAATGATGAAATTTTGTTATTTGATGAAATTTTGTTGCTTTTGACATATTGAATGGTGTGAAAAAAGTGATGAATAATGAATGACAAAGTTTTGTTGTTTAACAAAGTTTTGTTGTTTAACAAAGTTTTGTTGTTTAACAAAGTTTTGTTGTTTAACAAAGTTTTGTTGTTTAACAAAGTTTTGTTGCTTTTAGCCTACTGAATGATGATAAAAATTTGTGATAACATGATGAATATTTTGGTTGTCAAAATGATCGATTTTGTTAAAAATAATGGAAAAAATAGTGATATGATATGTCCAGCAAGCATTCACCAAATAACCCCTATAGTAGGGTCTGTGGGCGCACCATAACCAAATGCTCGTGACCTGCGCATCAATGCCAGATAACAATCTTGCAGTGCTCCAACCGTCTCATTAAGCATTCCCTGAGATCGAGGAATAGTGCGAGGACCAAATGCTCCTGACCAGTGCATCAGTGCCAGATAACAATCTCGACCGCGCGCAAACCATATCATTGAGTAACGCTTGAAGACCCCTGAAATAGACCGAGGACCATTGGGCTCACGTCTTAGACCAATCTCACATGAACACATATGTGAGGGCCACCTGTGAGGTTACCCAAAAAGAAAGAGAACCTACAGAGAAAAACCACTTGAGTGATACGATTCAAGCGGCCAAGTAGCGCCTGAAATAGCTGAGCATCACTGAAAGGCAAGATCAAGGGACTAATCAAGTTACGGCCCTGAGGTAAGAACCAGAGGCACCAAAGAGCAAGTTGTGCTAGGGGTTTAGGGGGAAAGAATGGTCCTGAAGCTGGGAACGTAGGGTATTTACGTGCACCGGGTTGATGATCTCTCTGGGACAGAACGATTAATAGATAACCTGGCCGCTCTTGGTTAGCTAACGAGAGAGGTAATGGAAAGGCATGTTTGTTGGCAGAGATCATGCGTGGCCTATGACTTACAATCACCGCAGTCTCACTGTTACGTCGTGAGTATTCGTATGGAGGATCAAGTTGTGTATAACAAGTTCACCTTTGGCATGGGTTTAGTCTTGCTAGAGTATTATTGTCCGAGAGAACATGGAGTGGCAACCTATTCTTGAAAGTGGGATGTGGGTGATAGTTATATGTTTACATAGCATTATATATGTACATAATACATACATGTATATGTCATTCATGAAATGAATATAATGTAATATAATATTGGCTATATAAATCGATGTACAATAGTACATAGTAGGGGGGGTTGGGGGGGGTTGGTAGGGGACTTCGTAGTTAAAATTTGGCAATAATGACTCTTTCGAGTCAGTACTCTAAGAAGGGAGTAGTCTTCAGTCTTTGGTTTACAAGACCAATGTTTTTTATAAACTATTAGAGTATTTAGTAATTAAGGAGTTTGTTTTCTAGGGCTCCGGTTAGTGGGAAGAGGGCTAAGAGGATGGAGAAGTATGTAAGGGAAGCTAGTTGGCCAATAATAATAAAGGGGTGTTCTACTGGTTGACTACCGATTCATGTGAGGATTAGGAGGTTGGCAATTAGGGTTCAGAATAGAATTTGGGAGAAGGGCCGAAAGGTTATTGTGCGTTGTTTGGATTTATGTAGAAAGGGGATTAGGAACAGAATTAATACAGAGGCGGCTAGGGCTAGTACTCCTCCTAGTTTGTTTGGGATTGAGCGTAGGATAGCGTATGCGAATAGGAAATATCATTCTGGCTTAATATGTGGAGGTGTAGTTAGGGGGTTTGCAGGGGTGAAATTTTCTGGGTCTCCTAGAAGGTTGGGGGAGAATAGTGCTAGGGTTGTTAGTGGGAGTAATATTAGTAGGAAGCCTAAGGCGTCTTTTAGGGAAAAGTACGGGTGGAAGGGGATTTTGTCGCAGTTTGAAATGATACCTAGGGGGTTGTTTGAGCCTGATTCGTGGAGGAAGGTAAGGTGAATTAGGGTGAGGCTTGCGATTAGGAATGGGAGTAGGAAGTGTAGGGCGAAGAATCGGGTGAGGGTGGGGTTGTCTACGGAGAATCCTCCTCAGGCTCACTCTACGATGGTTTGTCCAATGTACGGGATGGCAGAGAATAGATTGGTGATAACTGTAGCTCCTCAGAAGGATATTTGGCCTCATGGGAGAACGTAGCCTACGAAGGCGGTTGCTATGAGGGTTAGAAGGAGAATGATGCCTGTGTTTCAGGTTTCTTTGTAGAGGTATGAGCCATAGTAAAGTCCTCGGCCGATGTGGAAGTAGATGCAAATGAAGAAGAAGGATGCTCCGTTAGCATGCAGATTGCGGATTAGTCAGCCGTATTGTACGTTTCGGCATGTATGGGCTACGGATGAGAAGGCTAGGGTGGTGTCCGCGGTGTAGTGTGTTGCTAGTAGTAGGCCGGTTAGGATTTGTGTTAGTAGACAGATTCCTAGGAGGGAGCCGAAGTTTCATCAGGCAGAGATATTTGGTGGGGTGGGAAGGTCGATTAGAGAGTTGTTGATTATTTTAAGTAATGGGTGGGATTTTCGGGGGTTGGGGGCCAT